TTTTCTTTTCCTGTCGCTATGATTTTGATGTTCGATGAATGAGCCTGTGGTAATGCTTTTACCTCTATATCTATGTCGCATATTTTATGTCGCAGGCGCCCATCCAGTCTAGAAACAAGCACTAATGAGAAAAAGAAAACTGTACTAAAGAAAACCTAGGATATCTATCCAAAATTTTTTAAAAAAGACATATTAGGGCTATACGGATTCGAACCGTAGACCTTCTCGGTAAAACAGATCAAACGGATTATTATCGAAATGATTCGAACTGTTTCAAAGACCCAACATGCATTTTTTTGCATTGGGCTCTTTCATAAACTGATTTCAAAATCAGTTAGTCCACCATAGTTTTTCTTTACGGAAAGATAATGAGATGGCTCCCTGTGCTCTGATTGATTATTTGTATTATGATCTATCTAGGAGCAATACCAAAGTGTTTCAAAGGAGGATTACCTTGACTTAGGTTTGCCTCCGGCCTAAATTAAATCAACCTAAGTGAAATGGAGTCTCTATCGTTCCACTGCAAGAGTTAACTATGAGACTTCATACACCTTAAAGTTCATAGAACGAGAAGAAATTTTTTGGAGGCCCTTATCCTCATTCTGCCTAGCATTTAGTGGGCTGGATATTTACCTTATCAACTAGCAAATCCATAAGGGTTCCATTTGATTAGGCACCTGAATTGGCACCTGAATCTGACTGAACCGACTATTTGTCAGGCTACTGTTCTCCTATTCTCTCGAATCTATGAAGTAAGACATTGATTTTGCAATAAGATCAATTATGTTCATTGCATAATAAGCTCCTTTGAAAAGCATTGGCGCACGTGTAAACGAGTTGCTCTACCGAACTGAGCTATAGCCCTTATCAGAGATATCTTAACATATAGATAATTTCTTGTCAAGATGAATATTCTCTAATGCCAGAGGATATCCTTTTTATCTGTATCTGTTTAGTATATAACAGACCAATAACGAAGCGGTATTGCTTAGAAAAGTGATTCAATATATAATCGATCGAAGTAATGAGTCTTCCTTTGTGGTGATAAATTGCCTACTTAACTCAGTGGTTAGAGTATTGCTTTCATACGGCGGGAGTCATTGGTTCAAATCCAATAGTAGGTAAGTAGGTAGAAAAATTACTAGATAGCATTGGACTTACTTCGCTTCGCTATCTAATAACTTTTTCTACCCCTCTTCCCTTTTTCTTTGTATCAACTATAAACCCTTGGATTGTTTTCAATTGGAGGGGGGAATCCAATTGACAGCCTCGATTCGTACCCTAGCTCGTCTGAGAGCTAGCTTTGCTTCAACTAATTCTTTCGTACCCTCAGCTTTACTCAAGTTAGCTTCGGCTATTTCAAGTGCCTGTTGAGCTTCTTTCGGATCAATATCACTACCTAGTTCCGCATCATTTCCTAAAATTATGATCTCATTATTAACTATTCTCGCAAAACCGCTCCACAGAACCGCCGTTAACCATTGGTCGTTGAGGAGGCGTATTCTCAAAGGACCCATATCTACTGCTGTGTTAATGGGGGCGTGGTTTGGTAATACGCCAATTTGGCCACTATTAGTGGATAAAATGATTTCTTTCACTTCACAATCCCAAATAATTCGCTTAGGAGTCAGTACATAAAGATTTAATTTCATTTCTTCGATTTGTTCTCCTCTTCTAAGGTTATAGCTTTCGTGCTAGCTTCATCGATGTTACCCACCAAATAAAAAGCTTGTTCGGGTAGGCCGTCTAATTCTCCGGAAAGGATTAGTTGAAATCCCCTAATAGTTTCTGCAAGACCAACATACTTTCCTGGAGAACCGGTAAAAACTTCTGCAACAAAGAACGGTTGTGATAAGAAACGCTCTATTTTTCTTGCTCTTGCTACAGTTAAACGATCCTCTTCTGATAATTCATCCAACCCAAGAATAGCGATAATGTCCTGAAGTTCTTTGTAACGTTGTAAAGTTTCCTTAACTCTTTGCGCAGTTTCATAATGTTCGTTGCCAACGATCCGAGGCTGTAACATAGTTGAGGTTGAATCTAAAGGATCTACTGCTGGATAAATACCCTTGGAAGCTAATCCTCTGGAAAGTACGGTAGTAGCATCCAAATGTGCAAATGTTGTCGCAGGAGCAGGGTCGGTCAAATCGTCCGCGGGTACATAAACTGCTTGAATCGAAGTTATAGATCCCTTTTTAGTAGAAGCAATTCTTTCTTGCAAAGAACCCATTTCTGTACTAAGAGTAGGTTGATAACCCACTGCAGAGGGCATTCTCCCTAATAAAGCAGATACCTCCGACCCTGCTTGAACAAAACGAAAGATATTATCGATGAATAAAAGCACGTCTTGCTTATTAACATCTCGGAAATATTCTGCCATAGTTAGGGCAGTTAAACCAACTCTCATACGAGCTCCCGGTGGTTCATTCATTTGGCCATAGACTAGAGCTACCTTTGATTCCTCAATATTTTTTTCATTAATTACTCCGGATTCCTTCATTTCCATATAAAGATCATTTCCTTCACGAGTTCGTTCTCCTACTCCACCAAATACGGATACGCCCCCATGAGCTTTAGCAATGTTATTGATTAATTCCATGATGAGTACTGTTTTACCTACTCCAGCCCCCCCAAAGAGTCCTATTTTTCCTCCACGTCGATAAGGAGCTAAAAGATCGACGACCTTAATACCTGTTTCAAAGATGGATAATTTCGTATCTAACTCGATAAAGGCAGGCGCAGATCTATGAATAGGGAACGTCGCACTACTATCTACAGGACCCAAATTGTCAACAGGCTCCCCAAGAACGTTGAAAATTCGTCCGAGAGTAGCTCCACCGACCGGAACACTGAGAGGAGCTCCCGTGTCAATGACTTCCATTCCTCTCATCAACCCGTCTGTAGCACTCATAGCTACAGCTCTAACTCGATTATTTCCTAATAATTGTTGTACCTCACAAGTCACATTAATTTGCTTATCGGAAGTGTCTCTACTCTGGACTACCAAGGCGTTATAAATATAAGGTAACTTGCCTGGGGGAAAAGTGACATCCAGCACGGGTCCAATAATTTGATCGATACGACCTGCACTTTTTTCATCAATTGTGGAAACCCCGGGACGAGAAGTAGTAGGATTGGTACTCATAATTATCACATAATAAAAAAAAGAATTTGTCGAAATTTTTCTTTTTTTTCTTGTTGAATAATGCCAAATCAAATTCAAAAAAAATATCCAAAAATCCAAAAGTAAAAAGGAAATGAATTAGTTAATTCAATAAGAGAAAAAAGGAGACCGGGACTTTATTTCGTTGCCCAAGCGAATCCCATTCAATCGTTTACTCATGAAATGAGTCCGTTGCAAAGTTCAATCAATCTTGTTTTCATATACATTTTGCCTTTTGTGGAGCATCTGTGCCTACTCTACTTTCCTATCTAGGACTTCGATATACAAAATATATACTACTGTGAAGCATAGATTGCTGTCAACAGAGAATTTTCTTAGTATTTAGTTAGGTATTTACATTCAAAATAAGAAAAGGGCCCATTAAGAACTTGTAAAATAAGGATTAGGGATTGATTTGGGTTGCGCTATATCTATCAAAGAGTATACAATAATGAAGGATTTGGTAAATCAAATCCATGGTTTAATAATGAACCGTGTTAACTTACAATAACAACAACTCAATTCCTATAGAATTCCTATAGTGGAATTCCTGTAGGATAGAAAATACACAGGGTGTACACATTATATATGAATGCAAAATATTCATTAATTTAAGTATGCCCTCAATTTTCTTTAATGAGTTGATATTATATTAATTGAATATCCTTTTTGTTTTACGAAATTTTTGCTAAAGTTGCATTGACGTCTAATTCACATCGAGTAGACCCTGTTATTGTGAGAATTCTTAATTCAAGAGTTGTAGGGAGGGACTTATGTCACCACAAACAGAAACTAAAGCAAGTGTTGGATTTCAAGCTGGTGTTAAAGATTATAAATTGACTTACTACACCCCGGAGTATGAAACCAAGGATACTGATATCTTGGCAGCATTCCGAGTAACTCCTCAACCTGGGGTTCCGCCGGAAGAAGCAGGGGCTGCAGTAGCTGCCGAATCTTCTACTGGTACATGGACAACTGTTTGGACTGATGGACTTACCAGTCTTGATCGTTACAAAGGACGATGCTATCACATCGAGCCTGTTGCTGGGGAAGACAACCAATGGATCTGTTATGTAGCTTATCCATTAGACCTATTTGAAGAGGGTTCCGTTACTAACATGTTTACTTCCATTGTGGGTAACGTATTTGGTTTCAAAGCCCTACGTGCTCTACGTCTGGAGGATCTACGAATTCCCCCTGCTTATACAAAAACTTTCCAAGGTCCGCCTCATGGTATCCAAGTTGAAAGAGATAAGTTGAACAAGTATGGTCGTCCTTTATTGGGATGTACTATTAAACCAAAATTGGGATTATCCGCAAAAAATTACGGTAGAGCGTGTTATGAGTGTCTACGTGGTGGACTTGATTTTACCAAAGATGATGAAAACGTAAACTCACAACCATTTATGCGTTGGAGAGACCGTTTTGTCTTTTGTGCCGAAGCTATTTATAAAGCACAGGCCGAAACCGGTGAAATTAAGGGGCATTACTTGAATGCGACTGCAGGTACATGTGAAGAAATGATTAAGAGAGCTGTATTTGCGAGAGAATTAGGGGTTCCTATTGTAATGCATGACTACATAACTGGGGGATTCACCGCAAATACTAGTTTGGCTCATTATTGCCGCGACAATGGCCTACTTCTTCACATTCACCGTGCAATGCATGCAGTTATTGATAGACAGAAAAATCATGGTATGCATTTCCGTGTATTAGCTAAAGCATTGCGTATGTCTGGGGGAGATCATATCCACTCCGGTACAGTAGTAGGTAAGCTAGAAGGGGAACGCGAAATGACTTTAGGTTTTGTTGATTTATTGCGCGATGATTTTATTGAAAAAGATCGTGCTCGCGGTATCTTTTTCACCCAGGACTGGGTATCCATGCCAGGTGTTATACCGGTAGCTTCAGGTGGTATTCATGTTTGGCATATGCCAGCTCTGACTGAAATCTTTGGGGATGATTCTGTATTACAATTTGGTGGAGGAACTTTAGGACATCCTTGGGGAAATGCACCTGGTGCAGCAGCTAATCGAGTGGCTTTAGAAGCCTGTGTACAAGCTCGTAACGAAGGGCGCGATCTTGCTCGTGAAGGTAATGAAATTATCCGAGAAGCTTGCAAATGGAGTCCTGAACTAGCCGCGGCTTGTGAAGTATGGAAAGCGATCAAATTCGAGTTCGAGCCGGTAGATACTATTGATGAATAGATAAAACTAAATATAAAGAAGGTATAAATAAAAAATAAACGAAATAAAAAGAGAAAAAATAAGTTACGAAATGCAGTAATTCTTCTTTATTCGTCTAATTGATTGCAATTAAACTCGGCTCAATCTTTTTTTTTTCTAAAAAAGATTGAGCCGAATAAAAATGGATCATAATACGATTATGAGACTTGACAAATCGAGATTAGTCTATTCTATATATCTAGAATATATAAAGGTATAATACAATAAAGAAATACAAATCAAATTCAAATATTATCATATGATAATGGAATTAAATACGCAGTATTTACAGAAAAAAGTCTTCGTTTATTGGGAAAGAATCAATATACTTTTAATGTCGAATCGGGATTCACTAAGACAGAAATCAAGCATTGGGTCGAACTCTTCTTTGGTGTTAAGGTAGTAGCTGTGAATAGCCATCGACTACCTGGAAAGGGTAGAAGAATAGGACCTATTCTGGGACATACAATGCATTACAGACGTATGATCATTACCCTTCAACCGGGTTATTCTATTCCACTTCTAGATAGAGAAAAAAACTAAAGGAAAATGAATGAAAAAAGACATAGTTTTGAAGTTATACCCTTTTATTTTATAAGACTCTCTTGCAAAAAAGAGGACGTTTGAAACTTTTAACAGTTGTAATCGTGAGTCAACAAGTGACTCGAACTGTGTGTAAGAAAAGAAGCATTTTTTTTTTTCAAAATGCTATAACTAGATAAGGAAGTTTTCTATAACCTTGAGAAATAAGGTAGTTTTAGTTTATGACTCCGATCAAGAGCGATAAATCCTTGATTTGGGATTGGACACAGAACCTGGATCCATCGTAGAGACGTTCAATAGGATTCTGATGGGAACAATTATACTTTCGTGGAAATCCATCGCCATAAACTTCAATGGGGTAGATATTTTGTTCCGAATTTTTCCGGACCAAACCTCCGACCCCACGATACAATGCTTTTTTTTTATTCATAAATAAAAAAAAAGCATTCGGAATCGCAATGCTACTCACTATACACGTCCAAAGGAATATTCGGAATAATATTCTTCTATAAACCATTCTTGCGCGGGGTCTTACTAACATAACAGGACGACTTCGCTGCACGGGATGGGTCTTCCTCGAAAAGCTAACTCCACCCGACATTTTTATACCCTTTTTGGGTGGTATATCGCCTTAAAAAGTCTAAGAGGGTAGTATAGTATGGGATCTTAGGTAAGAGAATTTGACCTTTGATTTTGATTGAATATACTATGATTCTATATTTTCTGCCTTTACCACGCATTATTGTATGCTCTTCTAGAGGAGTATGTATGCAGGAAGTAAATTCTAGTTGCTTTATTTTGAATCGAATTTAAAATTCGATTAGAAGGATAGAAAGGCCATGAGGATGGGAAAAGCAAAATCAAATCTTTTTAATTAGTTCTCCTTTTTGGCAGTTTGCTTATTTTATTATCCATTCCTTTTTTTTTACAAAATATTTTTTTTTGCAAACTCAAAAATACAATAGTCAATATTCCTTATAATAGATATACTTAATTATATCATAAGAATCTTAAGATATTTTTCGAATAGATAGAAATAGTAAATTTGAATTGAGACACCTATTCTATGACGGATTTAAACTTACCTTCTATTTTCGTGCCTTTAGTAGGCTTAGTATTTCCGGCAATTGCAATGACTTCTTTATTTCTTTATGTGCAGAAAAATAAGATTGTCTAGTATTTTTAGTGTAAGTAATATAATATGGTAGGATATGTGGCTCTTTCTACACACAAATGAAAAACAGCTATGAATGCGGATAAAAACGGCTGTGGGATGGATGCGGATATAGGCTACGAGCATAAATGCATGAATATGCGGAGCCGGGTATAGCGAGTTTTTTTTTAATTGAATCAACAAATATTTTTTGAATAGAAAGTCAATGTATCTAACCTATTATTTCACAGGAGTACTAATTGCTGAAGACGATTTCAGAATAAAAAAAAAGTAAAGTCAAAATTATTTAGCCTATTCTCTCAATTTCAATAGACCACTGCTGGATTTAGTATATCTAATATGAATTGGCGATCAGAACATGTATGGGTAGAACTTCTAAAAGGTTCTCGAAAAAGGGGTAATTTTTTCTGGGCCTGTATTCTTTTTCTAGGTTCACTAGGATTCTTATCGGTTGGGGCTTCCAGTTATCTTGGTAAGAATATTATATCTATACTTCCATCTCAACAAATTCTTTTTTTTCCACAGGGGATCGTGATGTCTTTCTACGGAATTGCAGGCCTATTCATTAGCTCCTACTTGTGGTGTACTATTTTGTGGAATGTAGGTAGTGGTTATGACCGATTCGATAGAAAAGAGGGAATAGTGCGCATTTTTCGTTGGGGATTCCCTGGAATAAAACGTCGCGTCTTCCTTCAATTCCTTATGCGCGATATCCAATCAATTAGAATTCAAGTTAAAGAGGGTCTTTATCCTCGTCGTATCCTTTATATGGAAATCCGGGGCCAGGGGGTCATTCCCTTGACTCGTACTGATGAGAAGTTTTTTACTCCACGAGAAATTGAACAAAAAGCTGCCGAATTGGCCTATTTCTTGCGCGTACCAATTGAAGTATTTTGAGTACCAATTGTATGTATTTTTTTTGAACTGAATTGAATGAAGAAGAATTGGAAGAAGAAAAGCTTTCTCAACATGGGAAAGAAGTCCTTTCGAAATTGGATTTGTTATCGGAAGGGTATTTTTGAGTATTTATCTAAAGGAAGGAACAAATGCGGATAAGAGAAAATTTTTTTTAATTTATTTTGTCCAAGTGAGATATATCGCATACTATTCTTCCATTTTCATTCGAAAGGTCTTTTTTTTTATTCTATTTCACTATTCCACTCCATCTAGATCTAAGAAGGAACCCAATGCAATTAAATTCCACGAATATATAAAAAAGAAGAATAGATACAGGGTATCAAACCTTGCTATAGAGTTTTTGCTTCAAAGAAAAAGAAATATCATATAGAGTCCGGGAATGAAATAGAGTCAGCGAATGAAGCGGGTTCATTAACAACTCAATTTACAGATCAAAAATGAAAAAAAAGAAAGCATTGCCTTCTTTACTATATCTTGTATTTATCGTACTTTTGCCCTGGGGGGTCTCTTTCTCATTTAACAAATGTCTGGAACTTTGGATTAAGAATTGGTGGAATACCAGGCAATCCGAAACTCTCTTAACTGATATTCAAGAGAAAAGGATTCTAGAAAGATTCATAGAATTAGAAGAACTTTCTCTCTTGGACGAGATGATAAAAGAGAAACTAAAGACACATGTACAAAAACCTCCTATAGGAATACACAAGGAAATAATACAATTGGTCAAAATAGATAATGAGGATCATCTCCATATCATTTTGCATTTCTCGACAAATATAATCTGTTTAGCTATTCTAAGTGGTTCTTTTTTTCTGAGTAAAGAAGAACTTGTCATTTTTAATTCTTGGGTTCAGGAATTCTTCTATAACTTAAATGACTCAATAAAAGCTTTTTTTATTCTTTTAGTTACTGATTTTTTTGTTGGATTTCACTCCACCCGCGGTTGGGAACTACTAATTCGTTGGGTCTACAACGATCTTGGATGGGCTCCTAATGAGCTAATTTTCACAATTTTTGTTTGTAGTTTTCCAGTAATTCTAGATACATGTTTGAAATTTTGGGTCTTTTTTTGTTTAAACCGCCTATCTCCTTCGCTTGTAGTCATTTATCATTCAATTAGTGAAGCATAAATTCATTCCATTTCCTGATATTAATCAAATTAGCATCTTTCTTTAGAAAGAAAGCCCTTTTCCATTTTAGCAAAATTCTTTCTTTCTATTTCTACCTGCTTAAGGTATTCATCATTCCAGTATAACTGTTGCAGTAGAATCACAACAAACTCGCGTATAGGGAACTAAATTAATTTAGCTACCTATCTAATTTATTGTAGAAATTCAGAGATCCGCGATTGGACATGGAAAATAGAAATACTTTTTCTTGGGTAAAGGAACAGATGACTCGATCGATTTCTGTATCGATCATGATATACGTAATAACTCGGACATCCATTTCAAATGCATATCCCATTTTTGCGCAGCAGGGTTATGAAAACCCACGAGAAGCAACTGGACGAATTGTATGTGCCAATTGCCATTTAGCTAGCAAGCCCGTGGATATTGAAGTTCCCCAAGCTGTGCTTCCCGATACTGTATTTGAAGCAGTTCTTCGAATTCCTTATGATATGCAAATGAAACAAGTTCTTGCTAATGGAAAAAAGGGAGGGTTGAATGTGGGTGCTGTTCTTATTTTGCCTGAGGGATTCGAATTAGCGCCGCCCGACCGTATTTCCCCTGAATTGAAAGAAAAGATAGGAAATCTATCTTTTCAGAGTTATCGTCCCGATAAAAAAAATATTCTTGTGATAGGCCCTGTTCCCGGTAAGAAATATAGTGAAATTGTCTTTCCCATTCTTTCCCCTGATCCTGCTACGAAGAAAGATGCTCATTTCTTAAAATATCCCATATATGTAGGGGGAAACCGAGGAAGAGGACAGATCTATCCTGATGGTAGCAAGAGTAACAATACGGTCTATAATGC